GTATCTAAGGAATATTTGTCGTTCTGCTCTAGATCAAACAGAGGGATTGATGTACTACTGGCACTGGTACTACGGGTGGATAAAAAAAACGACAAATTAAGAATTCATTGAGATTTAAAAAAGTTTTCTTTTAGATGAGCTAAGAACCGATAGAATGAACTAAAAAGTTCTGCATCATGAACTTTGTACCGCGTATACATCAATCACTTACTTATACTTAGATAGGCCTCAGAAAGTCATATAATATATGAGGAAATGAAGAAAAAGATATGAGAGAGGATTCGATTTGTACTAGATCTTAGATGAATCTTATCTATTTTTATCTTCCCCGAAACTCTAATTTTTTTTTAGTTTTGGGCGCTTCAACTAACTAACTAATTTAACGTTTTGAAATATGTATGAAGTATTAATATTCATTTAACATGAGAAGAGACACAATATATGAACAAATAAAGAAAAAAATATAATATATATAATCAATATCAATTTTATTTATAAAAAAACTATCTACCCATCTATCTATAAAATAGATGGGGTAGATCACATGATAACTCGATAAATAACTTATGTATATGTCATGATCGCGACATATATATTGATCCATATTGGTTAGTTTATAAACATAGATACTCATCAAAAAATTCATCATGTGCCAGGAACCAGATTTGAACTGGTGACACGAGGATTTTCAGTCCTCTGCTCTACCAACTGAGCTATCCCGACCATTCCCCTTTCTGGTGCATCATCTCCTCATTTTACTAGATAACTGGGATTTATGTCAATTAAAAAAAGGATGAAAAGGATTATAAAGTCTTATCTAGATATAGATACCGGAATTTCTTAGGTTTTCAAAAAGAAGGACTTTGTCTATAAGTTTTAGTACGAGTAATGCTATGGATTGTGAATCACTCAAAGGAGTACTCCTTATTCAAAGATATTTATTTGTACGTATATCATATATCACAAGACTTGTGTGTGATATGAGAAAACCTTTTACGTCCGGACCGATCCATTTCATTTGGAAAAGAGAACCATCTTCAAACCATTAAAAAAAAAAGATAACTAGTTAGGGAGTGAAATAAGCTTTTGGGGATAGAGGGACTTGAACCCTCACGATTTTAAAAGTCGACGGATTTTCTTCTTATTATAAATTTCATTGTTGTCAGTATTGACATGTAGAACGGGACTCTCTCTTCATTCTCGTCCGATTAATCAGTTCTTCAAAAAATCTATCAGACTATGGAGTGAATGGTTTTATGAATGAATATTTGATTCTTTTTTCAACTTAGAATCGATTCAGAATCACAAGAATTCTTTCATTTTTTTTCTCATATAAATCTTTTCATTTCATATTCATAAATATAAAAAAATGAGAAAAAAATCGAGATTCGGGCTGTTATTAATCATTTGATATAGTTCAGTACGTATATGCTTCACCCTTTTTTTTGGATTGGAATTTTGATGTAAGAATTCTTAACAGCCAACCCCATTTGTTAGAACAGCTTCCTTTGAGTCTCTGCACCTATCCTTTTTCTTCCTTTCTGAACCTCTTTTTTTTTTCATTTGAAATGAAAAAAAAAAGAAAAATGAAAAGAAAAAAAGAGTTGGCTCAGGATTGCCCATTTTTATTAATTCCAGGGTTTCTCTGAATTTGAAAATTTGCACTTAGTAGGTTTCCATACTAAGGCTCAAGCCAATTAAGTCCGTAGCGTCTACCGATTTCGCCATATCCCCTTTTATTTAAAATTAGGATCTCAGTGTGATGTCTTTTCCCTTTAATTTGTTCATTTATGCCAGAACCATCGAATTCCTTAGATTTGATATGGATTACTATACCGAAACCGAAGGTTGTTTCCTCCTATTTGTTTGATTTTTTGTCTATCTTTTTTCATCTCTATCAGAAGCCTATATTTGATCGGTCTAATCAGAAATGATTTTATCATTTCTGTAGCTGCAATTCAATATGGATGAATATGTACCATATATATCTCCCTCTCCTTTCATTTTCCCATGCAATTTGTAATACTCAAAGGGTCGATTCTTTGTTTTTCATCTTAGTCTCTGAATAAAAACATAAGAATATCTTATTCTGTTATTATAATGTTATTCTAATTAGTAGTTAGGTTTTCTTAGGACAGACTTCTATAACTAAAATAGAAAATTCCATTTATAAATGGAATTTTTTATTTCAAATTTGAATTGAAATATAAATTTAAATAGAATCGAATTGTTCTAGACGAAAAGACAAAAAAGATTAGATTTATATATTTGAAAAAAAAAAATAGCTAAGCCTAAACTAAAATAGAGTTTATTTATTGAATTTCTATACATGTAGAATTTATGTGAGCCCGCTTAGCTCAGAGGTTAGAGCATCGCATTTGTAATGCGATGGTCATCGGTTCGACTCCGATAGCTGGCTTTTTTTTATTTATTTGTTCAATTTATTTTACATGGTGGATAATTTTTTGAAATAAAAAAACAAAAAATAAAGGCGCCCTTTCCTTTTTTCAAAAAGTTAAAAAAGTTACTAACTTATTCTGTTATGTCGTAGAAATTTCCAACTATGAAAAAAGGAAAAAAAAGAGTATTTTTCCTGATTTGGTCTGCCGAGCTTTACCCCCCTTGTATTTTTTGTTTTTTTTACTTACATTTTTGTCATTTTTTTATTTTAATACAAATTTATTTTAATACAAATATATATATATAATACAAAACTGGGTTCGTATATGATATTTATACACTTCATTTCATTATTGAGTTTTATTTAATTTCGGTTTTTTTTAAATGAAATATATATATAAATTATAAAATTTAAATAAAAAAAAATAAAAATTTAAAAATTAAGGAGTCTTTATGTCGCGTTACCGAGGGCCTCGTTTCAAAAAAATACGTCGTCTAGGGGCTTTACCTGGATTAACTAATAAAAGGCCTAGAGCCGGAAGTGATCTTAGAAACCAACCGCGTCCCGGGAAAAGATCTCAATATCGTATTCGTCTAGAAGAAAAACAAAAATTACGTTTTCATTATGGTATTACTGAACGACAATTACTTAAATATGTTCGTATCGCCAGAAAAGCCAAAGGGTCAACAGGTCAGGTTTTACTCCAATTACTTGAAATGCGTTTGGATAACATACTTTTTCGCTTGGGTATGGCTCCGACTATTCCCGGAGCCCGTCAATTAGTTAACCATAGACATATTTTAGTTAATGGTCGTATAATAGATATACCAAGTTATCGTTGCAAACCCCAAGATACTATTATGGCGAGGGATGAACAAAAATCCAGAGCTCTAATTCAAAATTATCTGGATTCATCCCCCCGTGAGGAATTGCCCAAACATTTGACTCTTCACCTATTTCCGTATAAGGGATTAGTCAATCAAATAATAGATAGTAAGTGGGTTGGGTTGAAAATAAATGAATTGCTAGTGGTAGAATATTATTCCCGTCAAACTTAACCCTAAATAGAATCCATAAAATACAAAGAGTTCGGGCAATTTGACCCCTTTCTTTCACCAAACTAAATTAATTTACTTAAAGTTTTTAAAGTCAGGGGTTTAATCCGGATTTTTCTCACTCATATATCTTACCCCGTCCTGGATTTTGACGATTCATGTATCGTAGATCGGCAGAAAGATTTTAATTCTTTGTCCATTCTTTCTAGTATTTTACGTATTGCTAGAAATAGAATATATCAAAATAAAAAAAGAAGGACCTAAGGTTCTAATAACGGTATTTCTTGTTGTTTGATTTGTTACGGTTAGGGAAGGTTGACGAATTAGGTGAAAAGTACGGAAAGAGAGGGATTCGAACCCTCGGTAAACAAAAGCCTACATAGCAGTTCCAATGCTACGCCTTGAACCACTCGGCCATCTCTCCTACACAATACAAGAACGATTATGACTCAGAAACCAAAAAAATAGCGAGACATTACTAGAATTTTCATATTCTATTTCTTTTTCTTTTTTATTATATTTTTGTTTGGTTTGGATAGGTACCACTAAATAGACCGGATTAAATCAATGAATTGGAACGAATCAACTGATTGATTAGTTTATGTTTTTTAGACCATGTATGATTAATGGATACTTTTCGACTATAGTCTAATTCTATTTCGATTTAGACTACAATTCCATAAAAATTAGAAAATTTCTTTCTAGTTTTAAAGTTATCACCAACAAATCCCTTATCTCATCGATCTATTACAAATTAATGAATCGTCCCATGGATATTTCTATTTAATTGTATAGTGTATACTTGCTATGGATACAACAAAAAAAAAATGGTTATTCTATTTCCATAATAGAATGATTATTTGATTGTTTTTCTTTTCTTCTTTGGATACCCTTACTTTTTAGATCATAATTCAATCAAAACTTTTTTTTTGACCTAATCGAAAAAATTCCGTGATTCTTCCGCTTCAATGAAATCGGAATAGTTGCTATACTACTCCATAGGATTTTGATGACTTCGAATGGTATTCAACTATTTATTATTTTATTATTGAGTTTTGAAAAAGATTTGAGTATTTGGAATAAAAAAAAATTAAAAAATAAATCGATTTAGTATGATTTAGTATGAAGGTTCGTATGTTTATGTAAATTTCTTTTTGTTTAGAAATGAATCTGTTTTTATGTTACTTCGTACTGTACAAATCCTTTGTTTGTGGAATCATTTTCCCACAAGGGAAAATTAGAGAATGGATTGATACCTATGCCGAAATCGCGGATAAATGGAAATTTTATTGATAAGACCTTTTCAATTGTGGCCGATATCTTATTACGAATAATTCCGACAACTTCAGGAGAAAAAGAGGCATTTACTTATTATAGAGATGGTGTGATTTGATTTTTTTATTTTAGTTAATTTTACTGCTCCTAGTTTTACGAAAAAGGCACACGATTCGGGATAGCAAATAAAAAAGATTCTTATTCTATATTTATAGAAATAAACCTACGCTTGTTGAAGGTGAAGTTTAGAAATAGAACAATTCCTTCTG